AAAGAGAAATCAAGCCTCTCTGATTCAAATCATTCAAAATGTCTTTTTTGACATAGAAATAACAAAATCGATGAAAATCCATTGCGTCCAATAGGATTTGAACCTATACTAAAGGTTTAGAAGACCTATGTCCTATCCATTAGACAATGGACGCTTTTCATTGATTCCGCCCGCTTTTGCCTCTTGTTTGGAAAAAGGGGAAATAAGATTGGATGTGAGATATTTTGAGAATTGTATATTTAATTCAATCATGTATTAATTCTTAAAGAGCGAATGAAAATAGTGACTATATAAGTCAAAATTGAATCTATCCATTCCTTATATTTCTTCTTAATTACTATTACTAATAATAGGAAGAAATATAAAGAATGAATAGATTAATAAATCTATAGATTCGAGACGAGAGGGCGGAAAGCGGGTAGCGGGAATCGAACCCGCATCGTTAGCTTGGAAGGCTAGGGGTTATAGTCGACGTCGATTCAACATTTTTAACGTCTCTAATTCAAAACCGAACATGAAACTTTGGTTTCATTCGGCTCCTTTATGGAATATGGATAAATTCCTACATCTAAAAGATGTGAATAAAAATTCTACTCTTACCCATAACATCTATGTTAACTTTTTGTCTGAATATATTTAATTAAAAAAGACTTGCTTTCTAGATGATCCTGCTAGAAGAAGATAATTATAACAATCTTTCTAGTTCCTTCGTTCTTTATTTCTATTTAAAATAATCCTTAGGAAAAGTACTTTGTTCCCACCGAGCTAAAACAATCTGTCGATGTCTCTAGTAAACCAAAGTCATCGTTTAATAGCTATTTTGCTTCAATTTTGCGTTGGTAGAGAATAAATTGAAGATTTAGTTACGGTTAGAAATCCACTTTTCTATCTTCAGCCATGGATCTTTAATTCATAATTATTTAATTGGAAGTATTAATCCAATTCACAAATTATGTTTCGCAATTTTATAATCCAATTTTTCAATTTCGAATTAACCTTTGTCTATAAATCACGAGAATTTCTATTTTTCCTCGAATCAGTCATTGAGAGGTAAAGGATTTAATCCTTTTCAGAAAAAAAGTTTTTGATCGGAATATAAATTAAACCGAAGGATCCCTTAACTATTAAGGGGGTTAATAGAACGAATCGCACTTTTACCACTAAACTATACCCGCTACAATATGATTATTGTATACAAATTGATTTTTTGTCGAACAGAGAAATTTGGTATCTAATCAAAATAGGATTTTAAATGAATCGTGAAAATTAGAGTGTTAATCTTATTTTTGCGAGATTAAATTAGGACAAGATTAAAAAACTAAATTAAAAAATTCTTTCTTTTACTGAAGAAATTTTGATGGAGATGGTTTTCTAAAAGCACCAAAATCATAACCTAAAAATGCGTTGTGTAAGAGTTCAGAATTTCTTTTTATTTTTTTGGAATATAAGTGGGTAAAGTAAAACAATAAAGAATAAAAAAATAAGAAATGTTACTTTCGAGCTGTTTTAATTTACTAAAATAAGAAGTCTTTCTGTTTTTTTTTTTCAAATCCGATAAAGGTTTTATCTATCATTTGTTGTAACAAAAAAGAGGGTCTGGCAAAGGACCCGGCTAGGTATTGGCCTAGCCAGAGCCCGTCCGTGAGAGTAAAAGAAAAGGGCCCTTTCGCTCAAAATGAAAACTCGAAGTCTTCTCTTTTTTTTTTAGATTGGATCTTTTCAGCTCTTACTTTATTTATCTAAATTGAATTGCTGATAAAAATTATATACATCTAATCTATCTATATCTCTAATAAAAAGATAAAAAGAAAGACTTTTTTAATCCTTGCTTTATGTGTAATGTAACATAGTAATTTTTTTTTTTTCAATTGGGAGAGATGGCTGAGTGGACGAAAGCGGCGGATTGCTAATCCGTTGTACAAGTTATTTGTACCGAGGGTTCGAATCCCTCTCTTTCCGCGTCCCCCGATGATTTGATATTTGAATTTCATTTATCTTTCAAATTTTTTTTATTTTATTCGTCACGTCCAGGATTACGTCCTGGATCATTAGAGAGGAATCCAAAGATGAAGAGAGAAACAAAGAATATCACTACTGTGTAAACGAAAAGTTTGAGAGTAAGCATTACACAATCTCCAAGATCTTTTTTGGGGAAAAAGAGGAAATAGATCGTCTGTTTTTATATCACATAACATATCCTATTTTACCATTACCAAATGAAGTGCTTTCTCGAAATAGAAAAATTTCTAATTTATGAAAATTCTTTTGTCATAAGAGTCTTTCATTACTAAATTTTTTTTTTCATATCCAAGATTCTATATTCTACAAGACTCTGATATTAATAGGATTTATTAGTGTCTTTACACTGGAAAAGAAAACGGGGTGATTTAAATTTATTGCGTCTAGCCAAGAGTTTCTTTGAATTAAGAAATCATTAGTGTAAGACTTATCTGATTCAATTGATAGACTTTGCGAAATAAATCATGAATTTTCTAGGATAATATTAAAGATCTCAGCGAAAACTTACAGCAGCTTGCCAAACAAAGGCTAAGAGAAAAAAAAACAGAGGTATGACTGGCATAACATCTACAATCGGATTCAAAAAAGCATAGGCCTCGGGTAATTTGGCGAAGACAAAATTACTCGAATAAAGAGCCGAGTTAATACAGATCAAACTAAAGATATTAAGCATAACAGAAATTTTGTTCTTGGAGATAATTGACTTTTGATTGAGTTATTGATATGAAGTCAAAAGAAAGAAAGTAAGGTAGAAATAATTCTTCTTTTTCTTTCAATTCATTCAATCAAAACTCTTCCATTCTCAAATAGAAGAGAAGAAATTTGACTTTCATACAATATCTTAATTGAATTATATGTAATGATCAATAAATTCAATTTGATTCTATATATATACGTATCAAAATCTTAGCAAGAATATATTCTCTAAATTAGGTACGAGAATTGACGATCAACCAATACCAGCATTATTCTTTAATTAGTGTCAAATAGAAATTTTAATGGGGCGTCGCCAAGTGGTAAGGCAACGGGTTTTGATCCCGGTATTCGGAGGTTCGAATCCTTCCGTCCCAGACCATTCTAAATCGAATGATTTCGTGAGTTATTCGTATTCTAATTTAATTTGAAGAAGGACTTAATCTATACTTAATTCGGCTTTATGCCTATATAAGATAGTCAGTATCCCCCCAAAAGGCCCCCAGGATTTTTTATTCCCATAGAATATTAGGAATAGATTCAAGTTAATTAGCAAGCGAAAGTATTAAGTTCAATATCTTTGTCGGTCCGAATTTTATTAATAAACACTCAAATTATTCCATCTATTTTATTTGAATTTTTAGATATTTCATGTTTGACTCTAATTAATAATTATAAATCTATGGGAGGAGTTGGAAGAATTGAGATAGTAAGGGATTCATTTATTTTATTTACGTTACTTTTTCTTTTATGAAAATCTTATAGAAAGATTAATGAATCTCAAGTTAAACAAAATATAAAAATGCGTATATATAGTATATAAAATGAGGAAATGCATAGTCTATATGGATATATTGTTGTTCTATTTGAGTCAGAGTCTTTTTTCGTTGTGAAAGAAAAATTGTATGATCTCTTAAATTGAAAATTGAAATATCTAATTAGAATATAAGAATTTTGATAATTAAAAAAATCTTGTATTTATACTATACAATAAACTTGGGGTTACGTAGAATTCGTGCTAAAACCTCTTCAGAAAATTTTCTAGCCGCCTATCTAGAAGAAAAAGGATGGATTACTATTTACCAAATGAACCAATGATTATTCACGATTCCCTAATTGAATCAATTACATATGGGTTCCAAATTAAAGAAATGTTATGGTAAAACTTCGTTTGAAACGATGTGGTAGAAAGCAACGTGCGGCTTGAAAGACACGATCCGTTGTGGATTCTTACATCCACCATTTTATCTAAGAATGCAGGTGCTCTTAGCTCGACATCATTTAGTCTGTTTCACTAAAAACCTCATTGGGTTGTAATGGAAATAGTCCATGATGGAGCTCGAGTAGAAAATATTGACTTATTTCTCAGAGGCAAAGGTCTAGGGTTAATGCCAATCAATAAATTGAAACAACTTCGTAAGTATATCGTTGAGAAAAAAATCGAAAGGGTTCACGTTTCCAATCTAAAATAAAAGTTCTTGGAATTGAAAAAACTCTTTCTATACAAAGTGTATTACATGAGAATCAACCTTTTCCATTTCTATGATTCTTTACTATAAAGTAATCGCAAAAGGGTATGTTGCTACCATTTTGAAAGGATTAAGAATTACCGAAGTTATGTCTAAACCCAATGATTTAAAACAAAGATTAAAAGGATCCCAAAACAAGAAAATACTCTTTCCATTGTTTCCCTAACCGGACCATAAAAATTCAAATAAATTTGAAAGGAAACAAATAAAAAGGGAGGGTTTAAAGACCACTCAATAAATCAAATGCTAAAATAGTTTCTTTTGAGCCGCGTGAGAGTTATCTAACTTGAGTTATGAGTACAAATGATTTTTTTTGAGGAAGTTCCGAATAAAAGGGGGGGTTGAAACTATAATCTAATTGACGTGTTATTGACCCATTTTTTATTGTATGTAATTCTATACATAAATAGAACTTATAATCATTTTTCAAGAGCCGTATGAGGAGAAAACTTCCTATACGTTTCTAGGGGGGGCTATTCATCTACATCTATCCCAATGAGCCGTCTATCGAATCGTTGCAATTGATGTTCGATCTCGACGAGAAGGAAGAGCTCTTCGTAAAGTGGGTTTTTATGATCCGATAAGGAATCAAACTTATTTAAATGTTCCCGCTATTTTATATTTCCTTGAGAAAGGTGCTCAACCTACAGAAACCGTTCGGGATATTTTAAGTAAAGCGGAGATTTTTAAGGAACTTCATTCTAATCAAACGAAATCAAATTAAGGAAATAAAAAAACTAGAGAAAGGTTGGATAAAAC